TAAATGAGAAATTAGTTTCTTTTATATGCCCGCTTATCTTTGTGTGTGGCGTTTATGTTTATAATGATAGATGAATCAAAAACTTTCAATTGAAAGAATAAGTTCAATTGAAAGTTTTGTATATCCTCCTTTTTTACAAAAATCGAAACTTAGGTAAATGCTTTAGAAACATATGTATAAAAAGACCTTATTTCATTTAACCCCTTCATGCTTACTATAACTAGTTATTTTGGTTTTCTACTGGTGGCTTTAACTATAACTTCAGCTCTATTTATTGGTCTGAGCAAGATACGGCTTATTTAAAATTTATCTATTTGAAAGAAACAATTCAGAAAGGAAATCTTTCTGTGATATTTCGTGTATTCTGTAGTTACTTTAGGGGCCAATTGTCAATTCTTGGTTATTGAGATTCACGCCAATTTGGATTAATATTTTAATATTTAGGTATAGATATGATATTACCTCTTTTTTTCTCCTTTTCAAAAAAAATTGAAATGATTGAAGTTTTTTTATTTGGAATCGTGTTAGGCCTAATTCCTATTACCTTAGCTGGATTATTCGTAACTGCATATTTACAATACAGGCGTGGTGATCAGTTGGATCTTTGATTAATTAAAGATTTCTTTTTTTTTTGATTGGCCTCCTCCTTTCTTTAATCCCCGGGAGGTCAAATTATAATTACTGTGCAAGTGACTGAATCCATTTCAGTCTAATCCGATCTACGAAGAAAAAATCACGCTCTGTAGGATTTGAACCTACGACATCGGGTTTTGGAGACCCACGTTCTACCGAACTGAACTAAGAGCGCTTTCTTATCAGAATAGAAAAGGCTAGAACAAAAAAAGGATTGTTTTTCTAACACCAATCCATTTTATATGCATATATTCTATAGTTTCATAAAAATGAATGATTCTGTGCAACTTGAATCGATCTCAATTGATTCCTCGTTACTGCTCAAAGGGTCAGTAATAGGTAGGGATGACAGGATTTGAACCCGTGACATTTTGTACCCAAAACAAACGCGCTACCAAGCTGCGCCACATCCCTTCAATTGTTCTACAGTGTCATTGTAGAGAATTCCTGCCTTGTTTTCCATATCCCTATTTCCTCCATCGAAAAAACACAATTTATGCCCATTTCGTCTTTTTGATCTTATTTAACATATTTATTTAACATATAATAATAAGAAAACGAAAAGACTTATTATATATATATATATACACGAAATAAAAAATACCGTATAAAAAAACGAGTATTTTTGGTTACAATAAATAACAAAAGGAGGTTTTTCAATGCGAGATCTAAAAACATATCTCTCCGTGGCCCCAGTATTAAGTACGCTATGGTTCGGGGCTTTAGCAGGCCTATTGATAGAGATTAATCGTTTTTTCCCGGATGCGTTGACATTCCCCTTTTTTTCATTCTAATTATTGACATCGGGGGGGATGAAGAAAATTCGAGATACAATTAAATATCTATGACTAATTGCCCCTCCCCCTTTGTTTCTCTTTTTTCCCTTTTTTATTTCTTATTTTTAGAATAAGGGACGAAAGAGAAAGAATAGAAGTGGATTCGGCGTCTGCGAGACTGGGGTTCAAACTTGAATTAAATTCATATTAATAAGGGCGTGGGGATAGAGTAGTAAAATGTGGGTCTAGGGCAAGAATACAAGATCTTTAATTGAAATGCCGTCCTTCAAATAGAAATAGAGTTTCTAAATCATTATCTTACTTATTATTTAATATGGCTTTGCTTTGATTGATTATTACTTTAACTTTATTGATTTTGATCTTTTAGAGTTGGATTTCAAGTTAAGTAACTTCTCTTTTTTTCTTCCTTTCGAATCAAAATAGAAAAATTGAGTAAATCAAAAATCCAAAGGAGGTTCATGGCCAAGAGGAAAGATGCGCGAATAACGGTAATTTTGGAATGTACTAGTTGTATGCGAAATAGTGTTAAGAAGGTACCAACAGGCATTTCCAGATATATTACTCAAAAGAATCGGCACAATACGCCGAATCGATTAGAATTGAGAAAATTCTGCCCCTATTGTTACAAACACATGATTCATGGGGAAATAAAGAAATAGATCGAACGACGTATGTCTTATCCCTGAAAAGGGAAAGATGACATTATATAGAACATATTTAAATTAAAATATAAAAGAATCCTGTTGGGGGTTAAGATGACAATTAAGAAATAGGATTTTCAGGATAAGAAATAAACTAAACAAACAAACCATGGATAAATCCAAGCGACCTTTTCTTAAATCCAAGCGATCTTTTCGTAGGCGGTTGCCCCCGATTCAATCGGGGGATCGAATTGATTATAGAAACATGAGTTTAATTAGTCGATTTATTAGTGAACAAGGAAAAATATTATCTAGACGGGTGAATAGATTGACCTTGAAACAACAACGATTAATTACTATTGCTATAAAACAAGCTCGTATTTTATCTTTGTTACCTTTTCTCAATAATGAGAAACAATTTGAAAGAACCGAGCCGACCGCTAGGGCTGCGGGCCTTAGAACCAGAAATAAATAAGCTTATTCTTTATTCACTTGAATCAGAATTCCAACCCGAACTCAAACGCAAATTGGTGTTTTGTTCGACAAATCCGAGAATCTAGATTTGATTATCGGGTCGTAACAAAAAAACGAATCGAAAAAATATTTTTGATTGAACGTGTTCATTCATTTTGACTACTTTAACATAAACATATTTTTTCATAGTAATTTGACCCCACCTTCCCGGAGTTCATTCTCCGGGGAACTCCATTTAAATTATTCCAGTGTATTCTTTACAATCTTCTTCTTTTCTGATTTCGTTGGAAATCATATAAAGACAATTCCGATTTGATATAGCTATTTGAGCTAGTATTTTACGATTAATAACCAACCGTCTATTGTATAGATCATGTATTAATTTATTATAACTATAAGATACTCCCCCTTCTCGAATTACTGCGTTTATACGAGCGATCCACAAACGACGAAAATTTCTCTTTTGATTGTCCCTATCGCGATGAGCCGAAACCAAAGCTCTTATTTTCTGTTGAGTAATAGTTCGAGTAAGTCTTGAATGGGCCCCAAAAAAACTTGATGCAAATAAACGAATTTTTGTTCTACGTCTCCGAGCTATATATCCGCGTTTAATTCTGGTCATTGAATAAATAAAACTTTGACGAATAACTAATTGATTTCTTTTCTTTCAGTTATCCTTTTCCCCGCCCTGGTCTATTAATAACCAAACGGATTTTTCCAATGTATAAAATAAAAATTCCAATGGCTTCGGCTACTATAACCTTCCCGACCACGATTTTTATTTTTTAGGTATTTGACTGTGAAATACAAAAGAAATAAGAAATTTTCTTTTGCTAGGTGTCAAAAATAGAGTCAATAAAAAAATATAAATTAAATGGATAAAGAAATCGTGGGTTACATCGTTTCTATGGTTACTTCTTAAACGGTGAGGTCTTCTCTATACACCGGAGCCTTTAAAAAAAACAAAACTTCATTTAATCAATGTTTTTGGTAACTTGTATAGTTCACACCACGCTATTTGGCTCTACCCATAAATTATCCAGTAACAGGTCTTTCACAACGAGACCCACCTATACAGTAACGGTATTTAATTCTGAAAGTTAGCCGGATAGCTGACCCTCGTAGTCCGTTCTTGACCGGGCGAGAACTTAATTTTTATGTTTTTTTGAATTTCAATAAGATATCCTCCGCTTAATGGATAACCATTTGTTACCAATGGAGAATTGGTTATCATCTTAAATTCAGGTGGTTGGATTTGCAACAACGGAAACCATAAACTTTATCCACAATTAGGGGGATCAATTTGCTTATTTTTAGATAGTGAATGGAGTTCACTCTTCCATTCTATCCTATTCACTGGTATTGATCATTTATGCTGGAAAGCGGTTTTTTTGCTTTTTTGTGTCAGTTCATGATCTAAACGAGTCGCACATACACCCTAGTACATGTTCCTCGGCGCTGAGGACATCCCCCAAGGGCGGGGGATTTCGTGACATTTCGAATTGGCTGTCTTGTATTTCTAATAAGTTGTTTAATAGTTGGCATGTTGAATCATATACCTAAAGGGCTGGTTTAGATTGATCCTAACCGGGATGATTATGAATTTTTCCTATTTAATAGAATAGTAAACTCGGATTTAAAATCTTAAATCATGGATTTGCACAAAAGACATTTTTTTCACCCAACTGCTACAAGATCAACAATTCCATAAGCTTGGGCTTCTGTTGCTGACATAAAAACATCCCTTTCCATGTCTTCCGATACAACCCATAACGGTTTACCCGTCCTTTGTACATAAACCCTTGTGAGGGTTTCTCGTAGTTTCAGCAGTTCTTCCGCTTCCAGGATAAATTCGCCCGTTTGCGCCTCATAAAAAGAACTAGCGGGTTGATGGATCATTACCCTGATGATAGAAGGGTTCTCTATCTGGTGTGATGAAACGAACCGAAAAGAAAGATAACGAATAATAGGAAAAAAAGATAGAATTGAACAACCGTACGGGCATCATCTTTTGTGCATTGCATACGGCTCTACAATCAAATTGACCCTTAAACTTTTTATTTTTCTATTCAAGAAAGATAAAAGTAGAATCTATCAACCCCAGATGGGTAAATGGTCAAATTGCCACCCTTTCTTTTGGAGGAGTTAAAAAAATACTATGATGGTTCCGTTGCTTTATATTTTAAAACGTATTCTTTTTTTGTCTTTGATTCAGCAATCCCAAAGTTTCTTTTTGATCCAACCAAAAAAGGGAAAATCTTATTTTTTTCGCACTCTTTTTTTATACCATAAATATGGTTAAGAGCCCGCGAGTATGAAAATAAAAAAGTTTGTGACGCTGAATTGGACTTCCGATAGATAAGAGAAAATCGGAAATACCTTTTATCTCATACTACTCTCTCGATACATAATCGAATGAAAAAAAGAATATATAATTTTTTTCATATCGAATTCGAAGTGCCATGCTATTATTACTTAATATTCATATGGCGAAGGCATAGTTTTCTTTTTTCTTTCAAATAAAAAAACCTCATTGGCGCCAAGCGTGAGGGAATGCTAGACGTTTGGTAATTTCTCCTCCAACTAGGATAAAGGATCCCATTGACGCGGCTAATCCCATGCATATTGTATGGACCTCTGGTCCCACAAATTGCATAGTATCATAAATAGCTACTCCAGGTATTACCCACCCGCCCGGAGAGTTTATAAACAAAAACAGATCTTTGGTACCATCCTCGATACTGAGATATACCATAAGACCAATAAGTTGATTCGAGATCTCACTATTAACTTCTTGGCCTAAAAAAAGCAATCTTTCTCGATAAAGTCGGTTGAGTAGGGTAAAATTGTATCCCTTAGGAACCGTACATGCACCTTTTGATGCATACGGTTCAAAAAAAATTGCGAAAAAAAGAATCAATGGCTAGATTTGAGTCCCCTTTCTTTTTTCTATTTATAACAGGTTTTTCTAACTTATAACGAAAGAGCTTTTTTTTCGATTTTTCAATAAAGACCAATTTTGCCTTCTTTTCTTTCTTTTTTTATAATAGAAAAAGTCAATAAACTTATCGAATTAACTTTTCATTGATGTATTGTTTCATCGAGATTCAATCCAAACCGCGATGGTATTTTCTTGTTCCTGAATGGGTCTCTTTAATCTTTTTAGGTTTATGCTCTACTCCGGGTAAAGATCCGCCCGATTTTTATTTGCACATATAGGACAAATCTTCCCATCACCATTTCTTTTTTTATGACTTTACAAATAACAAACAAGAATCTTTTATGATACACGTAGTAATCATAGATCTATTTATTACCAATTGGGTTTTTTCTAAACGGAGCCTGGATACTTCATTTTTTTAGTCCAACCAAAGCCAACCATAAATTATTATAATTGATAGATAATAGTACTATGAATTCCCCAAAACAATGCATCTAATTGCACTTCACGCTCCAATTTTTTGATGATTCAATTTATGTTTCTTGGGCGAAACAGAGGATATCTCGATCGGGGGAGAGAACGGGGAAATCCCATATGACCCAATATATCTGACAAGCCGCACTATACGTCAACCCAAGATGCATCTTCCTCTCCAGGACTTCGGAAAGGTACTTTTGGAACACCAATAGGCATGAATTTAAAGAAAAAAGAACTAAATACTATATTTCACTTTGGTGTGGAAACGTAACAATATGGTTTTACTGTCTTTATAATATTGGCTCTATCATATTTATTTTATCCATAGATTAGAAAAATTCAGAAAGAAAAAATAAATAAAGGAAACTTTTTACGAATAGGTCTTTCTAATAATAAATAAGGAGGGGCGCGTTTACTCATAGAAAATGGTACCGATCCCCCATTGCGTATTGGTACTTATCGAGTATAGAATAAATCTGCTTCTCTTTGTTCCTACGAACAGAATAGAAAAAATATTCATCTAACCCTTGTTATGAAATAATCTTCCGAACAAAGGGTGTCCATAAGATAGTCATAGTATACTTTTCCAACGCAATAAAGTTACGTAGTGTTTATTTTTTCTTTGATAAAGGGGTATTTTCCATGGGTTTGCCTTGGTATCGTGTTCATACCGTTGTATTGAATGATCCCGGCCGGTTGCTTTCCGTTCATATAATGCATACAGCTCTGGTTGCTGGTTGGGCAGGCTCGATGGCTCTGTATGAATTAGCTGTTTTTGATCCTTCTGACCCTGTTCTTGATCCGATGTGGAGACAGGGTATGTTCGTTATACCCTTCATGACTCGTTTAGGAATAACCAATTCATGGGGAGGTTGGAGTATTACAGGAGGGACTGTAACGAATCCGGGGATTTGGAGTTACGAAGGTGTAGCCGGGGCACATATTGTGTTTTCCGGCTTATGCTTTTTGGCAGCTATCTGGCATTGGGTTTATTGGGATCTAGAAATATTTTGTGATGAACGTACAGGAAAACCTTCTTTGGATTTGCCCAAGATCTTTGGAATTCATTTATTTCTCTCCGGGGTGGCTTGCTTTGGTTTTGGTGCATTTCATGTAACAGGCTTGTACGGTCCTGGAATATGGGTGTCCGATCCTTATGGACTAACGGGAAAAGTACAACCTGTAAATCCGTCGTGGGGCGTGGAAGGTTTTGATCCTTTTGTTCCGGGAGGAATAGCCTCTCATCATATTGCAGCAGGTACATTGGGCATATTAGCAGGTTTATTCCATCTTAGCGTCCGCCCGCCACAACGTCTATACAAAGGGTTGCGTATGGGAAATATTGAAACCGTACTCTCTAGTAGTATCGCAGCTGTCTTTTTTGCGGCTTTTGTTGTTGCTGGAACTATGTGGTATGGTTCAGCAACGACCCCTATCGAATTATTTGGTCCCACTCGTTATCAATGGGATCAGGGTTACTTCCAGCAAGAGATATATCGAAGAGTTAGCGCCGGGCTAGCAGAAAATAAAAGTTTCT